CACGAGCCCATATCCTTGCTTTTCTATCAATCTCTAACTCTAATCTTCCCCCCCAATCTGATATTATTGTGCCAGTATAGACCGAAATTCCGTTATGGTCCAATTCTGACCGATAATAGATACCAGGGCTTTGCAATATTTGATTGATTACAATTCTGTATATTCCATTTACTATAGAAGTTCCCAGGGAATTCATTAGAGGGATGTTTCCAAGAAAAATAATTTGTTCTTGGATATCCCCACTGTTTTTCCAAATTAATCCCGCAGATATATATAATTCAGAGGAATATGTAAGTGATTCATATACAGCATCTTTTTCTTTTATTGAGGGTTCTACCAATTGATATGTTTCCACAAATAATTGAAATTCAATTTCTTGATCTGTATCTTCAATTTTTGGAAACTTTAAAAGTTCTTCTGTTAAGCCACGATCAATGAATCTACAAAACCCTTCAAATTGTATTTGATTCAATCCGGGTAGTGTAGACATTCCTTCATTTCCAACCCCAAGCATTTTCAATTTCCCCATTTATTTTATAGAAAATATCCCACGATTTACTGTCATTCTTCATCGAATCACATGAATAGATTTAGCAATAATGGAATTTCTGTTCTTTTTACTGAATCACATGAAATTTTACCTAACTCCGTCTATGAAATACCTATTATGAAAAGAGGAATAAATAGAAATTTTTACTCAAATTGGAATTTGCAACAAAACAAACAGATAGAATCTAAATTCTAATATAAATGGAAACTAATTGAAAAATTTCACCTAGACTTCGGGGGGGTTAAGAATCTCAAAACAAAAAATGAATTCGATTTCTACTATTATTATGATATTCCATATTCCAATTCGATTGGATACAAAAAAAATGAATTCGGGATTTGCTCGGCTCGATGATATAAAGATATAATCTAATAATCATAAACAATATAGAATTGATTTTTTTAGCACTTAACCTTTTCAATTGTTCAAAAAAGAATTAGAATTCACAAAACAAAGAAGATAGATATTTTTACCTTTTTTTTAATTTGAGAATACGATTGCAGTGCATAAAAAACTTGGATTTATTAAACATGCATAGATCTAACTCCAGCTATAGCTATCTATATATGTCTATGACTTTATTGCAGTCGGGATAGCGCATGTCATGTTAATTTCTTTTTTCTATTCAATCTATTTAATGAAAAATTGTCAAAAAAATGGAAGCCCGAGAATTTCTTGAAAATTTTCTATAGTATAGGTATTATATACGAATAAGATACCCGATTAGAGAATATCTGCATAACAATAAAAATTTATGTTCTGGGGTTTACATATATTAACAATTGCTGTTATAATGGAACTGGAGAAGGATTCTTTTTCAATAAAAAAAAGCAATATTGAGTGCGTATGTATCAATTTCTTTTTTTATCTCATTAAGAAAAAACCATTTTAGATTCAGATTCAAGAATTATTAAGTAATTAGTAGTTAACGGTTGCGATTTGTCCCGAAATTTTTGCTTTTGTGATTGAAAGGTATACGTTTGTTTTTTTGAATAGAAAAGAGGAGAGGAGCCCTTTGAAATGAAAAAGGGGATTAAAGAAAACGGAATTTAAGATACAAACACATCAAAAAAGGAAGTTTCGAACCCCCCTTTTTTTGAGGGGAGGGGGTATTCTCATATATATATTTTGTATCGTTTTGGCGGCATGGCCGAGTGGTAAGGCGGGGGACTGCAAATCCTTTTTCCCCAGTTCAAATCCGGGTGTCGCCTGATCGACAAGAGAATTGAAATAGTTTATTCCGTTTTGTTGATAGAAAACTTTCTATTTTTTTTTCAGCGGAAGCAAGCGCGGGAAAAGGACTCTTGAGACTTGTTTGATTCAAAATTCTAAGTATCGGGAGGTTTGTTCTCTAAAACGCAGTAAATCTTTTCGTCTCGGATTCAATGAAAAATTCATTCTAGTAATGAAAAGGAATCGATAAATCTTGAAATGATAGTCTTCACTCCACTACAACTGGAGTGTCAATCTACTAACAGGGTCTTGAATTAGATTGGATAGGGATAGGTTGGACAGGAAATCTAATTTAATTTTTGGGGAGGGGGCTGAAGAAAAACCTGGTATACAGACTCATGTAAAGTATATGAATGCTTCTCGATTTTTTCAATATTAGTTAGATTAATTAAATTGAATATCTAATTGGCTTGCTTTTTTTATATTTATTTATTTTAAAATTTCGAATTTAATATTTTTTAATATTCTTTTTTTTAGTCATATTATTATTTAATATATTATTTATTATTTGAATCAAATTCAAAAATGAAATTCTTTCTTTTCGGTAACCTCTAGTCAAAGAATTTCAGAGGTTGTTTTCCGATTATTTTAGATAACGAATCGGGAGACGGTAAGGATTAGATCAAATGGAGATAAGAGATGCAAATACGAGTATGAGTATGCAAAGTAATCTATCTTGATTCTATATTTTTTTACTTTTTACTTAATGAAATGGCGGGCAAAATAAAACATAGGTCTTTTTATTCCTACCTGTTAGTAACATTCATTGCCTTAATACTTCCTAGGATATCTCTGGATATTTTTTCTTTATGCTTAATATATATATATATTTTTTCAATTATACTAGAAATCAGATAAGAACTTCTTAGATGTTCTTATTGAATTTATTGCATTGTTTCGTCAATGGTGTTATCCCGGAATCTCTCTTTGACTCTGGACCAACGATTCCACTATTCTTATAAAATTTTTAGTGAAAAAAAAAAAGAAAATAATACGATAAAAATTAGTGAATAATAATGAAATAATTCCTTCATATTGATAGAGATAGGAGACAAAAGTTGCATGGATATAGTAAGTCTTGCTTGGGCTGCTTTAATGGTCGTTTTTACATTTTCCCTTTCCCTTGTAGTATGGGGAAGAAGTGGACTCTAAAGGTACTACTAATTGAGTTAAGGGATCAAACTGTATCAATTGTTTTATAGCTGGGTTCTGAAAATTTTTAACTATTGAATTTTGTTATTTTATTTATACTCGACTAGATTAATGAAATTCAAATCAGAAGAATAAGAGCAATACAAATCAAATAGATGAAACAAAGAAAAAAATGCCAATGTTATGTACATTCTATATATATCGAATTTCAATTCTATATCTATGATAGATATATATAAATATGAAATAACTATTTATAGATTGGTCCATATTAAACCTCTATTTTGATAGAATAAATATAACATAGAGTAAAACGTTATACACAACAATACAATAATAGATAGTATGGTAGAAAGAAATAGATTTGATTTCTTTCTACCATACTATCTGGATTTCATAGAATTCTGCTGATTGTAGTCTGATCATTTCATTTAAAACTAAGACCCGAAATTGAAATCCTTTTTTCATTTTTTTTATTCAATCATTGTCATTGCATTGATAAGAAATAAGAAGTCATGTTTAAGTAAAATTAGTCACTTTGACTTACCGTTTTTACGTAAATTATAAGTAAAAAGGCAGTAGGAACTAGAATGAAGAGTGCAGTAGCAATAAATGCGAGAATATTTACTTCCATAATCTCTATGTTTTCTTTCTCTTTAATTTCTAAAAAATACTTCGGGATTTAATCCCATAGAAATGATAAAACTTTCGTCGGTAAATTCAATGAAATTATATCTCGATAATATCAAATCGGATCAATATCACGAATAACAATATCAGATCTATCAAATCGATTCATCGTCGAGAATTTAATAGTATAACATAGGAAGATCTTTTATCCATACCAAAAAAAAAATTTCCTTTACTGATACAATCCAAAATTCCTTTTCCTTTTTTCTTTCTTCGTCGGAACCATTATCTTTATCTTAAACTAAAAAAGAAAGGGGATCCCTGTTTGAAATGAAATTATTATTTTTTTTATTCCCTTTCACACACGAAATGAATTGATATCTTTTTTAGATTGGATTTGTATCCATCGGGACTGACGGGGCTCGAACCCGCAGCTTCCGCCTTGACAGGGCGGTGCTCTGACCAATTGAACTACAATCCCAGGGAAAAAATTGTATAACATACATATTCTTACAATTTCATTCAAACCCTTTCTTTTTCTATTTTAGATTCGAACCGTTGTACTGTAACTGCAAGAGGCGAACTTTTATATATATATTGATATCTCTATGGATATGCACTTTAGAGAGATCGACACGGACTACGAGTAATCCGTTCGTTATTGCCAAATCGATTGAAAAATGAAGCAATGAAACAAAAAAGAAAGACTCTTTCGGATCCTGATAGGAATTTATCAAAATACGAATTTGTGTAAAAAATATGTAATACGGAAAAAAAAATAGCACTAGGGATGTATGAAATTTTTATTCTTCCGTATCCGAGCACATCGGTCATTTTCGGAGAACAACAAATGGGTTATATCATTTCATGGTGGATCAGCAAATTTTTGGGCCGAGCTGGATTTGAACCAGCGTAGACATATTGCCAACGAATTTACAGTCCGTCCCCATTAACCGCTCGGGCATCGACCCAGGAAGAATCAATTTCAGTCTTTATTATTGATAATCCCTGATCAATTTCCTTTTGTAGTATCCTACCCCCAGGGGAAGTCGAATCCCCGTTGCCTCCTTGAAAGAGAGATGTCCTAAACCACTAGACGATGGGGGCATACTTGCCCGACCGCCATTATACTATGTTAATAGTATGAACAGTTTTTTGAAATTGTCAATATAAAGGAATGATATGATTCGATCAGAAGGCTCTTTCCATCTTTTAGAATTTTTGATTCATCTTTTAGATTTCGAAATTGTTCATTCCAATCACCAATCGAAAATGGAAATATATATTATTAGAATATTATATTATATATATATTGTATAGATTATATAGTTATATATACATAATATATAATATAGTATAGATTATATAGAAATTATATAGAAAAATAGAAAAAAGATAAGGAATGTGAAAGAAAACAAAAGAAAGAGAGAATCCTTTCAGCGAATGATTGATTTGCTGGAACTGGCGAGGGATTAAAACCTCATTTCTTTCACTTTCATTCATTGTTAAGAAGATTTGATAAGTATATTTCTATCTCACACTAAGATGGCAAATAAAAAACGAGAATCAATCTGGAAATTGGGTAAAAAGGATAGGGATCAATAAGTTATTGAAAGTTGTTTTTTTTTCACTAAGAATTTGGCTGAGGGACAGGACAAATTGAATCCATTTATCAATGATTCGATGAAATATTTGAATTAGTGGGTACATGTATCAATGAAATGAATTTCGTGTTATGATGAGGATGACTTCAATTAAAATCGGTTTTGAAAAAAAGCATTCCATTGATATTTATCAAATCCAATTTCAATAAATCATTTTTTTTAACTATACTCTATTCACTAGGTAAATCCAATTTATTGTTCCTTAATGAGTTGCTATGTAAGTAAAATAGATCTATGTATATATATTCTAATCTTCTATGTACATCTATTCTAATCCTATTTATATAATTTATATAATAAGTATATGCAGTAACAAATAGATGTACTAAACTCATATTGTCTGGTTCCTTAATTCAGGAATTGAATCAAACGGGGCCCTTTTAACTCAGTGTGGTAGAGTAACGCCATGGTAAGGCGTAAGTCATCGGTTCAAATCCGATAGGGGGCTTTTGAGCCTTTTTTTCATAAAAAGCCAACAGCAGTATTCCTATTTGAAGGAAGAATAGAGATATTCTTGATATTTGTAAGAAGTTTCCATTTTTAAAATAAAAGGGAATAGAAAATAGAAAAACTGAGGAATAGTAGAATTGCATTAAAAAATCGAATTCTAATATTGTTATCATTCTAATGAATTCGAATATAGTAAACTAATTCTAGTTAGAAAGTGAAATATTATTATTTCTAAAATATTATTATTTATATATATTCTATATATATTATTATATATTTTTCTTTTTTTAGAATGTGATATCTCCTTTTATTTTCATATATTCCTATTTTCTATTATTCCAATCAAAAAATGGGAAAGATTCTAAAAAAAAGTAAGTGGACCTAACCCATTGAATCATAACTATATCTACTATTCTGATATTCAAATTCGATAGAAATGAAATTCGAACAGTGGATCTTTTTTTGTTTTTAATACTGGTTTGGACTCCGCAAGAATCTGTCGATATTTCTGATTAAATCTTCTTCTTCCTAGAGGTTCTATAGGAATAAATTGCTATTCCTCTCCTCCACGTAGAAGGGTTTATTCTATTCTAAGTTCTAACATACAAGTCATTTGACTTTAAAATATCTTTTTTCCGAATACCGGAAAAGATCCATTTACATTTCTATTATTTCTTTAAGATATGATATATCTATAGAAATAATAGAAAAATCAATCAAATCATGACTTCGCGTATCAAATATTTTCTTTTCATATCTATGCATACGAGATTTTTAAGGCAATTAATGGATGCGAGAAAGAAACTTTCACTTACTCTTATTATTAAAAAAATTCCATACAATATTAAAGAACCTGACAGATATATAAAAAAAAGTAAATAGAAAAAATATTTGAATTTCTTACCTCGATCTGCAGTATACTTTAGAGTTTTTTTAATCTGAAAGAAAGTAAAATAGAACAAAGAAGACAATAAAAGAAAAAATGTAAAATAGAAAGTAATAAAATATACGATCCTCTCGTAGTTTCCTAGACATAGAAATTCGAAGAATATATAAAACAATTGTTTTTATTTCACAAACAAGATTCAAGAATAATATTTTTTGATAAAAGGCGAGTGGTATGTCTGGGGATCTACTAGTAACGAGAGTGAGAAAAGGGATCATTTGTTTCTTGAACTGTTCTTAAAAATAATTTATTTATCGGATTTACGAGTCATAAGACAATTCCGGATTCATGGCTTAGGGGATTTTTAAGAATAGAAAGGAATAACCGAATTAAGTTGATGGATTTGACCTAGGTATCAATAGACCAAAAAAGGATTTTTCTATTCGAAACCCATTAGAAAAGAAGGGACAGTCTACGAGAAAAAAATCATATATATATAAAATGAAAAAAGCCTCGGAGGTCCCATCCCTGAAAATGCTATGAGGTGTTCGGAAATGGTTGAAGTAGTTGAATAGGAGGATCACTATGACTATAGCTCTTGGTAAATTTACCAAAGATGAAAATGATTTATTTGATATTATGGATGACTGGTTACGGAGGGACCGTTTTGTTTTTGTGGGTTGGTCCGGTCTATTGCTCTTTCCTTGCGCCTATTTCGCCTTGGGGGGTTGGTTCACAGGTACCACCTTTGTAACTTCATGGTATACTCATGGATTGGCGAGTTCCTATTTGGAAGGCTGTAACTTCTTAACTGCTGCAGTCTCTACTCCTGCTAATAGTTTAGCACACTCTTTGTTGTTACTGTGGGGTCCTGAAGCACAGGGAGATTTTACCCGTTGGTGTCAATTAGGTGGTCTGTGGACTTTTGTTGCTCT